TCCTAAATGGAGACACTTTATGTATTACGTAGAATATATTACTAGTACTCTATTCCAAACCGTGTGAACAGTCATTAGTCATTACTAAGAGACATACCAGTATTTCTATTTAGTCATTCGAGGGTCTCTTTTACTTTTATTAGTTATTATTATTAATAGCAGAAAAGAAATATATTCTCTAACTTATTTGTATATCGTTTATCCCTACGAAATAACAGACGAAATAGAACGATCTTAGAAGGAGAAGGGATATAATGAAATTTTTTGATTGGTTCTTCCCAGAGAAATGATCTGTTTTATTTGACTGATAGAGACAACAAACAATTCATTATAACAAATAAAAAAATAAAATAGTTAGAATAAAATAGTGTTCTTATTCGAAACGCCTTGTGATCTTCAACCAATTCTGCGCTTCAATATAATTACCAGGAGTAAGCGCTATAGCCTGTTTCCAATACTCGGCAGCTTGGTCGAACCAAGCCTCCGCAATTTCAGAATCTCCTTGTCGAATGGCCTGTTCTCCCCGGTCGGAATAGGCGGGTAAATTCCTTCCCTTAGAACCGTACTTGAGAGTTTCCGACCTCATACGGCTCAGCAGTCAAATTCTTTTAGTATCCCATTTTTTTTTTCTCTCGAGTTAACCAAAAGAGGTTATGAGTTTCAAACTTGAATTTTGCTTAATGATTTAATCAGTTTTATCTTTTCTCCCACCTTCATAAAGTATAGGCATTTCCGCTATCATTAGAATTTTATGAAAGGTAACTATCTCGGTTTCGTATATAAATTTATATAGAATCTTTGAAAAAGACTTTCTTCATAAGAAGGAAAAGACTTACTATCGTTGGGATCTGATGCTACACCGCTGCTCAATACCTTAGGGGATCAACTCTATTACATAAGTGGATTCCTAACTTTTATCTCATATCATGACATAAGTAAGCAGTTCTTATTGTACCGGCCCAAAATCTCGCGAATTGATCTTTACGGCGCTTCCTTTTCAATTAGATCCTTTATCCATAGAATAAAGTATCTAGGCATACCGATTTCGTCATATTTCCACTTCTATGAAGTGTATTTCTTTACTACAGCTGATAAAAATCGTTGTTTTGGACGATACATATGTAGAAAGCCTGTTTTTTTCTAGTATTTATTAACGGATTTGCTCTTTCTTTCCCTTTCTATAGTGGAGATAGTCGCACGTAATGACAGATCACGGCCATATTATTAAAAGCTTGTGGTAAGAATGGGTTCCGCTCTAGTGCCCGAAAATAATATTCCAAAGCTTTCGTATGTTCTCCGTTCCTTGTGTGGATAAGGCCTATGTTATAGAGTATATAACTTCGATCATAGGGATCGATTTCTAATCGCATAGCTTCATAATAATTCTGTAAAGCTTCTGCATAATTTCCTTCGGATTGAGCCGACATCCGTTACGGCCGTCGTTCGATTCAAAGAATCTCCGTTTCAGAACCGTACATGAGATTTTCATCTCATACGGCTCCTCCTTTATGTGCATAATGAGAATAATACATGGAATCCACAAAGATTGAAATAGTCTCATTATAAACTGGGTGGGACTAGTGTTTTTACAAGAAATCTCTAGCCAACCTTCTTGTAAAAAAACTTTCCTTAACTCAAGCATGTTGGTACTAGATAAAAAAGGGTGACTCCAACAATTTCTTTGTCTTCAACGCCTCTTAATTTCCAGGAATTAGTCACTTCAACAGTCTTCGATGGTTATATGGGTATCCAAAATACGAACGAGATGGATGTTTGTTGTCCCAACCATTCTTGTTAGTCCCGATCCTGATAAAGAAAAGGGATAATTTATAACAAAGTTTTCGTGTTGTTGATTCCTAGGAGTAGTGCCTCTTCCCCTATGCCCCCTATTGGTACTAGTGGAGTAGGTTTGACCTAACCCATAGGTGTAACCTTTCGCTCAATACTCTAGAATCGACAATTGAAGCATCTGAGGCTGCATTAATCGGGGATACACGACAGAAGGGCTTGTTTTACTTACAAACTTCACCTTCAACAAGCGTAGATTTATTTCAATAATTTTTTTTCTTTCTATCCTGAGTGTCTTTCTCCTAAGATTGAGAGCGGTAAAATAAAAAAAGTATAACTATAAAAGAAAAAATGATAAAATATATAAAAAATATAAAATGGATTTATAATTTTATAATAAATCTATAATTTATTAATTTAGAATATTTTATAATATATTAATACATTAATTATTAATTTATAATAACTAAATAAGAACGAATAATAATAAAAAAAAAAAAAAGAATCAAATCGCACCATCTCGGTAATAGGTGAATGCCTCTTTCTCTCCCGAAGTTGTCGGAATTATTCGTAATAAGATATTGGCTACAATTGAAAAGGTCTTATCAATAAAATTTCCATTTATTCCAGATCTAGACATAGGCAGAAATCCATTCTATAATTTCTTTGAATTACCTTTCGTGTTGTGAGAAAATAATCCCACAAACAAAGG